GAAATGTCACAATATTTTTTTTCTACATGTCGAAGTGATGGAAAAGAAAGAATATCCTTTACGTATCCACCCAGTTTGTCAACTTTTTTGGAAATGATACAAAGAAAGATGTCTCTGTTCACAACAGAAAAACTCTCCTCTGATGAATTGTATAATCATTGGAATTATAACAATGAACAAAAAAAGAAAAACCTAAGTAACGAGTTTATAAATAGAGTAGAAGTTCTAGATAAGGGGTTTCATATTCTGAATATACTCGAAAAAAAGACTAGATTGTATAATGATGAAACTAAAAAAGAATACTTACCTAAAATATATGATCCTTTTTTGAGTGGGCTCTATCGTGGAAAAGTCCATTTTTTTTTTTCACCCTCAATCATAAATGAAATTTCTATAAAAAATTACATAGAGATACTTTGGATAAATAAAATTTATCTTATCCTTCTTATTTCTAATTATCAAGAATTTGAACCAAAAAGGGATTTAGAGGATCGAATAAAAATTTTAAAATTTTTATTCGATAACATTAACATTATAGTTATAGTGGATTCCAAGAATAAAAAAATTAGAAAAAAATTTACAGGAATAAAAAAAGAAATAAGTAAACAAATTCCTCGATGGTCATACAAATTAATCGACGATTTAGAACAACAAGAAGGTGAAAATGAAGAGAACGCGGCAGAGGATCATGAGATTCGTTCACGAAAAGCCAAACGTGTAGTTATTTTTACTGATAATCAAGAAAATCCTGATCCTGATACTTATCACAATTCAAAAACAAAAGATACAACTAATTTTGATAAAACAGGCGAAGTGGCTTTGATACGCTATTCACAACAATCGGACTTTCGTCGAGATATAATAAAAGGCTCTATGCGAACGCAAAGGCGCAAAATAGCTATTTGGAAACTGTTTCAAGCAAATTTACATTCTCCCCTTTTTTTGGACAGAATAGACAAATTTCTTTTTTTTGCTTTTGATACTTCTGAGCTGATGAAAATAATGTTTATAAATTTGATGTGTAAAAACGCGGAATTCACAATTTCAGATTCTACTTATACAGATACAGAAGAAAAAACAAAAGAAAGTGATAAAAAAGAAAAAGAAGAGGACAAAAACAAACGAGAAGAAGACAAAAGAAAGGAAAAAGTCCGGATAGAAATAGCCGAAACCTGGGATAGCATTATTTTTGCTCAAGCAATAAGAGGTTGTGCTTTAATAATTCAATCGATTCTTCGAAAATATATTATATTACCTTCATTAATAATAGCTAAAAATATCATTCGTATGCTATTATTTCAAATTCCTGAATGGTCCGAGGATTTAAAAGATTGGAATAGAGAAATGCATGTTAAATGCACCTATAATGGAGTTCAATTATCAGAAACAGAATTTCCGAAAAACTGGTTAACAGACGGTATTCAAATAAAGATCTTATTTCCTTTTCAACTACAACCTTGGCACAGATATAAGTTCAAATTCCCTTATAAAGATCCAATAAAAAAGAAAAGACAAAAAAACGATTTTTGTTTTTTAACAGTTTGGGGAATGGAAGCTGAACTTCCTTTTGGTCCTCCCCGAAAAGGGCTTTCACTTTTTGAACCCATCTTAAAAAAACTAAAAAAAAAAATGAGAAAGTTGAAAAAAAATGGTTTTCTAACTTTAAGAATTTTTAAAGAAAAAATAAAACTATTTCTACATTTACCAAAAGAAACAAAAAACTGGTTCAGCGAAGGCATTCTATTTCTAAAAGGAATAATAAATAAATTTTCAAAATCAAAAAGAAATCCAATTCTATTATTTGGATTTAGAGAAGTATATGAATTAAATGAAACTAAAAACGAAAAAGATTCACCAATCAATAATCGGACTATTCATAAATTTTCCACTTCAATTCGATCTATGGATTGGATAAACTATTCACTGACAGAAAAAAAAATGAAAGATCTGAATGTCAGAACAAAGACAATAAGAAATCAAATAGAAAAAATTACAAAAGAAAAGAAAAAACGATTTTTAACCTCAGAAAGAAATATTAGTCCTAACAAACTAAGTTATAATGCTAAAAGATTAAAATTAAAATCATCAAAAAATATTTTACAGATATTAAAAAGAAACAATGCTCAATTAGTCCATAAATCATATTTTTCTATAAAAATTTTGATTGAAAAGATATATATAGATATCCTTCTAGCTATCATTAATATTCCGAAGATCAATGTACAGTTTTTTCTTGAATCACCAAGAAAAATGATTAATAAATATATTTATATGTATAATAAAAAAGAAAATCACAAAAGAATTGATGAAACAAATCAAAATACACTAATTGACTTTATCTCGATTATAAAAAAGAAACTTAATTCTAGTAATATTAATAAGAATTCACAGATTTTTTATAACGTAACCTCCTTGTCACAAGCATATGTATTTTACAAATTATCACAAGTCCAAGTTATTAACCTATATAAGTTAAGATCTGTCTTTCAATATCACGGAGCATCTCTTTTTCTTAAGAATGAAATAAAAGATTATTTTGAAGTCCAAGGACGGTTTCAGTTCAAATTAAAAGATGCAAACTTTAGAAATTCTGTAATGAATGAATGGAAAAACTGGGTAAGAAGTAATTATCAATATAAATACGATTTATCTCAGATCAGATGGTCTAGATTAATATCGCAAAAATGGCGAAATAGAATGAATCAACGACGTATGATTCAAAATAAAGATTTAAATAAATGGAATTTATATGAAAAAGACCAATTAATTCATTACGAAAAACAAAATAATTTTGAAGTAGATTCATTATCGAACCAAAAAGATAATTTTAAAAAATACTATAAATATAATATTTTATTATATAAATCCATTAATTATGAAGATAAGAAAGACTCATCTATTTATGAATTACCATTCCAATTAAATAATAAGCAAAAGATTTTTTATAATTACAAAATAGATAAAAGCAAATTATTTGATATGCTGGGAGGTATCCCTGTCAATAAACATCTAGAAGAAGATGATATTATCGATACGGAAAAAAGCCCGCATAGAAAATATTTGGATTGGAGAATTCTCCATTTTTGTCTTAGAAAGAAAGTCGATATTAAATCTTGGATCGATACCGGAAACAAACAAAAAAAAAACCTTTTTGATTGGATGGGAATGAATGAAGAAATACTAGATCGTCCCATATCAAATTTAGAATTTTCGTTCTTTCCAAAATTTGTGATACTTTACAACGCATATAAGATAAAATCATGGGTGATACCAATCAAATTACTTCTTTTAAATTTTAATGGAAATAAAAATGTTAGTGAAAATAAAAAAATCAACAGAAAGAAAAATAATGATCCTTTTATATCTATATCATCGAATGAAACAAAATCTATTAAATTAAAGAATCAAAATCACGAAGAAAAAGAGTCTGAGGATCAAGTGGATCTTGAATCAGTTCTCGCAAACCAAGAAAAAAATGTTGAAGAAGATTATACAAGATCAGACAAGAAAAAGCATAGAAAGAAAAAGCAATACAAAAGTAATACGGAAGCAGAACTTGATTTCTTGCTAAAAAGGTATTTATGCTTTCAATTAAAATGGAATGATTCTTTAAATCAAAAAATAATCAATAATATCAAAGTATATTGTCTCCTGCTTAGACTGACAAATCCACGAGAAATTATTATATCCTCTATTCAAAGGGGAGAACTGAGTCTAGATATTCTGATGATTCAGAAAGATTTAACTCTTACAGAATTGATGAAAAAGGGAATATTGATTATCGAATCAACTCGTCTGTCGGTAAAAAATGATGGAAAATTTATTATGTATCAAACCATAAATATTTTATTGGTTCATAAGAGAAAACAACAAATTAATCAAAGATACAGAGAAAAAAGCTATATTGATAAAAATAATTTTACTGAATCTATTGTAATAGATCAAAGTTTAACTAGAAATAAAGACAAAAATAATTATGATTTACTTGTTCCCGAAAATCTTTTATCCTCTAAACATCGTAGAGAATTGAGAATTCTAATTTCTTTCAATTCAAAAAATGGAAATGATATAAATACAGAAATTTTCAATAATAATAACATAAAAAACTGCGCTCACATTATAGATAAAAGCAAACGTTTTAATAGAGATAAAAATAAACTAATTAAATTAAAACTTTTTCTTTGGCCCAATTATCGATTAGAAGATTTAGCTTGTATAAATCGCTATTGGTTTGATACCAATAATGCCAGTCGGTTTAGTATGGTAAGGATACATATATGTCCACGATTAAAAATTCGGTAAGGGTGCATTTGTCATATATATCCCATAGCATATCTAATCTAGTATATGAAATAAATGAAAACAAGTCAAAACAAGTCAAAACAAGGAGATGCCATATACATTGTTTTACATCCCATATTCCATTCTGATATATGGAATTCAATCATGTATCAATTCGATCTAGAAATGAATCAAGATAATTTTTCGTTTTAGATTTTTAGATATATATAAAATTTTTTTTCTTTTGTAAAGGAAGAAATATATCATCCTTTTGTATTTCTAGCCGAATAAAAAAAAATTGGATTAATTAATAATAAATTTTATTTGACAAAATTAGGAATTCCTAACGAATTGAAGATTATTGTGTATACCAAATTCAAACGAACTCACATTCTTATTTAGTATTCCATTATTTATTATTACTGATCAATAAAACTATCTTAAAAAAGAGGAAGGAGGGAGATTTCATTTTATGGTAAAAAGTTCATTCATTTCAATTATTTCACAAGAAGACAAAAAAGAAAACAAGGGATCCGTTGAATTTCAAATAGTAAGTTTTACTAATAAGATACGAAGACTTACTTCACATTTGGAATTGCATAGAAAAGACTATTTATCTCAAAGAGGTTTACGGAAAATTCTAGGAAAACGCCAACGACTACTGTCTTATTTGGCAAAGAAAAATGGAGTACGTTATAAAGAATTAATTAACCAATTGAACACTTGGGAATCAAAAACTCGTTAATTTGAAATTTGAAGAGTCTTTTTTTTATTATTTGATTTATTAGATCTTGAACTTGAATTTTGATGAACTTCTTTTCGTTTTCAGTAATTCATGGAAAAATGAATCGAGGAACCCCCTATGAATGTACCAGCTACAAGAAAGGACTTTATGATAGTCAATATGGGTCCCCACCACCCATCAATGCATGGCGTTCTTCGACTCATCCTTAGTCTAGACGGTGAAGATGTTATTGACTGTGAACCAATATTAGGTTATTTACACAGAGGGATGGAAAAAATTGCGGAAAACCGAACAATTATACAATATTTGCCTTATGTAACACGTTGGGATTATTTAGCTACTATGTTTACAGAAGCAATAACAATAAATGGACCGGAACAGTTGGGAAATATTCAAGTACCTAAAAGAGCTAGCTATATCAGAGTAATTATGTTGGAGTTGAGTCGTATAGCTTCTCATCTGTTATGGCTTGGCCCTTTTATGGCAGATATTGGTGGGCAGACTCCTTTCTTCTATATTTTTAGAGAAAGAGAGTTAATATATGATTTATTCGAAGCTGCCACTGGTATGAGAATGATGCATAATTATTTTCGTATCGGAGGAATAGCAGCTGATCTACCTCATGGCTGGCTAGATAAATGTTTGGATTTCTGCGATTATTTTTTAACAGGAGTTGCTGAATATCAAAAACTTATTACGCGAAATCCTATTTTTTTAGAACGAGTTGAAGGAATAGGTATTGTTAGTGCAAAGGAAGCAATAAATTGGGGTTTATCAGGACCAATGCTACGAGCTTCCGGAGTACAATGGGATCTTCGTAAAGTTGATCATTATGAGTGTTATGACGAATTTGATTGGGGAGTTCAGTGGCAAAAAGAAGGGGATTCATTAGCTCGTTATTTAGTCCGAATTGGTGAAATGACGGAATCCATAAAAATTATTCAACAGGCTTTGGAAGGGATTCCGGGGGGGCCTTATGAAAATTTAGAAACTCGAAGTTTTGATAGAGAAAGGAATCGAGAATGGAATGATTTTGAATATCGATTTATTAGTAAAAAAACTTCTCCCACCTTTGAATTGCCGAAACAAGAACTTTATGTTAGAGTTGAAGCACCAAAGGGAGAGTTGGGAATTTTTCTGATAGGGGATCAGAGCAGTTTTCCTTGGAGATGGAAAATTCGCCCGCCGGGTTTTATCAATTTGCAAATTCTTCCTCAATTAGTTAAAAGAATGAAATTGGCTGATATTATGACAATACTAGGTAGCATAGATATTATTATGGGGGAAGTTGATCGTTGAAATGATAATTGATACAACAACAGTACAAGCTATCAATTCTTTTTCCAGATTGAAATCCTTAAACGAGGTCTATGGAATTATGTGGATGCTTGTCCCTATTTTTACTCTTGTATTGGGAATCACGATAGGCATACTAGTAATTGTGTGGTTAGAAAGAGAAATATCTGCAGGGATACAACAACGTATTGGACCTGAATATGCCGGTCCTTTTGGAGTTCTTCAAGCTCTAGCGGATGGGACAAAACTACTTTTCAAAGAAAATCTTTTTCCATCTAGAGGAGATACTCGTTTATTCAGTATCGGACCATCCATAGCAGCCATATCAACTCTATTAAGTTATTCAGTAATTCCTTTTGGCTATCATTTTGTTTTAGCGGATCTAAATATTGGCGTCTTTTTATGGATTGCCATTTCAAGCATTGCTCCCGTTGGACTTTTTATATCAGGATATGGATCAAATAATAAATATTCCTTTTTAGGTGGTCTACGAGCTGCCGCTCAATCGATTAGTTATGAAATACCATTAACTCTCTGTGTATTATCCATATCTCTACGTGCGATTCGTTGAAACATAAATTTTTCCCTATTCCCTTTTTCTTTATTAGGAAGAAGGTGAAATTAATTGAATATATATCTTCATTTTATTATTCATCATTTGGATTGATGAACTAAATTAGATAGTTATATGAGTGAAAGAAAACAGCTTCTAAATTTGCAGTAAAAAAAAATGGAGACTCATTTCTTATGTACAACAGTAAAACAGAAATAAACATAAGAAGATGAGATTATTTGTCCCAAAATTGGTTGATTAGTCATCCTGGCTTGAAAGCGGGCTCAAAGAATCAACCTTATTGAGTTTTTACTATCATTTATATATATTACCGTAATGCTAACGAGCAGTTGAGTAAAAATAAAGATGAGTGGATGGTTAGGAACACCAAGATACATAAAAGATTAGTAATAAAATTATCCAAAATAAAAGAATATTAATTGGGGCTTTAAATTAGTAGAAATGATCAGGCAGTACTCCCCATGATTCCGATCCAGAGTAGGCTCCTACCCACCAATTAAACAAATGACTATCAGGAACGAAATAATCCTTTCCTTTTTTTTTTTCAGAAGGAAGAATAGGAACAAAAAAATAATATAATTACAATAGAAAAAAAAAAAGATCCTTTTTATTCTTTCCTATATCGATATTCATAGAAATCGAATTCGTGTCATAATTCATGAACTAATGGAATGTCTAATTCTTTTTCGTAATCGAAAAGGATAGGTTGAAATATTTATTGGTATTTCTACAAGGAGTATTTTATTAAAAGAGTATTTTATTAAAAGATTAAAGTTATCGCTCAAGAAAGAAAAATTGAAATTCTTAAAAGATGAGATCAATTCAGAAGTACTTTATTTTAGTATTATAACAGACAGAATTACATTGGTCAAATTTGGGAATTGGGGGCATCTGATAGATTTGTATACTATCTATCCTACAAATATATCGAGATAAAAAATACGATCTGGTCCTTAGATTTATTTATGGCCTTCGAGGAGCCATATGAGGTGAAAATCTCATGTATGGTTCTGTAATAGCGATGGGAACGGTGATGTCATCACCGACTATGATTATCTAACAGTTCGAGTACAGTTGATATAGTTGAGGCACAATCAAAATATGGTTTTGGGGGATGGAATTTGTGGCGTCAACCTATAGGATTTATCATTTTTTTAATTTCTTCCCTAGCAGAATGTGAGAGATTACCTTTTGATTTACCAGAAGCAGAAGAAGAACTAGTAGCAGGTTATCAAACCGAATATTCGGGTATCAAATTTGGTTTATTTTATGTTGCTTCCTATCTAAACTTATTAGTCTCTTCATTATTTGTAACAGTTCTTTACTTGGGCGGTTGGAATATCTCTATTCCGTACATATCCGTTCCGAAGTTTTTTGATTTTGAAATAAATAAAGTAGGTAGAGTCTTTGGAACAACAATGGGTATCCTTATTACATTGGTTAAAACTTATTTGTTCTTGTTCATTCCCATCACAACAAGATGGACTTTACCTAGACTAAGAATGGACCAACTATTAAATCTTGGATGGAAATTTCTTTTACCTATTTCTCTCGGCAATCTATTATTAACAACCTCTTCCCAACTCTTTTCACTATAAAGTAAGACTTTTCTATAGTTTGTCTCAAACAAGATAAAGAAACAAATATAAAATTATTCATAGAGATTCACGATATGTTCCCCATGGTAACTGGGTTCATGAATTATGGTCAACAAACCATAAGGGCTGCAAGGTACATTGGTCAAAGTTTCATGACTACCTTATCCCACGTAAATCGTTTACCTGTAACTATTCAATATCCTTATGAAAAATTAATCACATCGGAGCGTTTCCGCGGTCGAATCCATTTTGAATTTGATAAATGCATTGCTTGTGAAGTATGTGTTCGTGTATGTCCTATAGATTTACCTGTTGTTGATTGGGAATTGGAAACTAATATTCGAAAGAAACGGTTGCTTAATTACAGTATTGATTTCGGAATCTGTATATTTTGTGGCAACTGCGTTGAGTATTGTCCAACTAATTGTTTATCAATGACTGAAGAATATGAACTTTCTACCTATAATCGTCACGAATTGAATTATAACCAAATTGCTTTAGGTCGTTTACCAATGTCAGTAATTGACGATTATACAATTCGAACAATTTTGAATTCACCTCAATCTTTAATCAAAATAGGTAAACCTCCTTTGATTAAAGATTGATTGAAGAGTCATTTTTAATCACTAAACAAAGATTTAGGTTTCATCTAAAAGTCTGAAATGTTTTTTTTTCATTTTGTTTGGTCAATAACTACAAAAGCTACAAATCCCAACTAGTGATTGTATTTGATTGATTGGTAAGAATTGCAGCGCAGTTTAATTTGGATTGAAAATCTATTAATATAGTCATAATTCTATCCATAATTATTTCGAAATAGAAATAAAAATTAAAGTGTCAAATTTTCTTTTTCGAGAAAGAATGAGATTAGTCCAATAGCGGTACCTACAGTAATTTAAACCTTTTAGTATTTAATTCAATTAGCAATTAGAACCCATTCCTAATAAGTTTTTCCTGGTCGGGTCAATAAAGTCATGAAAAAAAGAATTTGATTTTTTTATCTTTTATTTTACGTACAATGAATTTACCTGGACCAATACATGATTTTCTTTTAGTCTTTCTAGGATTAGGTCTTATATTAGGAGGTCTAGGAGTGGTATTACTTACCAACCCAATTTATTCTGCCTTTTCGTTGGGATTGGTTCTTGTTTGTATATCCTTATTATATATTTTATCAAACTCTCATTTTGTAGCTGCGGCGCAGCTCCTTATTTATGTGGGAGCTATAAATGTTTTAATTTTATTTGCTGTGATGTTCATGAATGGTTCAGAATATTACAAAGATTGGAATCTTTGGACTGTTGGGAACGGTCTTACTTCCCTAGTTTGTACAAGTCTTTTTGTTTTACTAATTACTATTATTCCAGATACAACATGGTATGGGATTATTTGGACTACAAGAGCAAACCAGATTATAGAGCAAGATTTGGTAAGTAATGGTCAACAAATTGGAATTCATTTATCAACAGATTTTTTTCTTCCATTTGAATTCATTTCAATAATTCTTTTAGTTGCTTTGATAGGTGCGATTGCCATGGCTCGTCAGTAATAAATCTTTAAAATTGGCAATCCAAATCAAATCAGACTTTGTTCTAGGTTATCACATCTATTTGAAGATTATTCATATATAAATTCTTTTATTCGATCTATATTCCAATCTATTTTTTTGTTTTGTACTTGTGATATTCTTATTCTAGTCAATCCAATCTGTTGATGTTAAATTGTTGTTCATTGTTCATATTGAAATAAATCGAAATTGATAAGGAGTTGGGCGATGATGCTTGAACATGTGCTTGGTTTGAGTGCCTATTTATTTTCTATCGGTATCTATGGATTGATCATGAGTCGAAATATGGTTAGAGCCCTTATGTGTCTTGAACTTATACTGAATGCCATCAATATAAATTTCGTAACATTTTCAGATTTTTTTGATAGTCGCCAATTAAAAGGAAATATTTTATCAATTTTTGTTATATCTATCGCAGCCGCTGAAGCAGCTATTGGGCCGGCTATAGTTTCATCAATTTATCGTAACAGAAAATCAATCCGTATCAATCAATTGAATTTGTTGAACAAGTAGTATTAATCATATAAAATATTTAGATTCATTAATTTGAATTGACATGTATGATACATAGTGTATCTGATAATGTTTACGAAAACGTAAGAAATTAAAGTATCTTGGTTCTATCTCATGAGTCGATCCGAAATTGAATAGACAAATTCTGATAAATCATTGATTCATCTGGTGTCTAAATATATGATTCATTAAAAAATTTACTAGATCAAAATTTATGACGTTCAAAAAAAAAAAATTATAGATCCAATGTCACATTCAGTAAAAATCTATGATACATGTATAGGGTGTACTCAATGTGTCCGGGCCTGCCCCACAGATGTATTAGAAATGATACCTTGGGACGGGTGTAAAGCTAAGCAAATTGCTTCTGCTCCAAGAACGGAAGACTGTGTTGGCTGTAAGAGATGTGAATCCGCTTGTCCAACAGATTTCTTGAGTGTTCGAGTTTATCTATGGCATGAAACAACTCGAAGCATGGGTCTAGCTTATTGATACTTTCCAGAAAAAACCACTTGAATACATTTTATTTTTTGTTTACCGACAAAAACCCGTACTAAAAAAAAAAAGATTAGGTTTTCGAGTACGGGTTTTTCTTGTCCAAGTGTATCTTGTCTTTACCACGAATTCTTTTCCTTGGTTAACAATATTTGTAGTTTTACCAATATCCGCGGGTTCCTTGATTTTTGTTTTCCCTCATAGAGGAAATAAGGTAATTCGGTGGTATACTATATTTATATGTGTACTAGAACTCCTTTTAATGACCTACGCATTCTCTTATTATTTCCAATTGGACGACCCCTTAATCCAATTGACGGAGTATTATAAATGGATTAATTTTTTTGATTTTTACTGGAGATTAGGAATAGATGGACTTTCTCTAGGACCTATTTTACTGACAGGATTTATCACCACTTTAGCTACTTTAGCGGCTCGGCCAATTACTCGAGATTCCCGATTATTCCATTTTTTGATGTTAGCAATGTATAGTGGTCAAATAGGATTATTTTCTTCTCAAAATCTTTTACTTTTTTTCATCATGTGGGAGTTAGAATTAATTCCTGTTTATCTACTTCTATCCATGTGGGGGGGAAAGCAACGTTTGTATTCAGCTACAAAATTTATTTTGTATACTGCAGGAAGTTCTGTTTTTTTATTAATGGGAGCCTTAGGTATCGCTTTATATGCTTCCAATGAACCAACATTCAATTTTGAAACATCAGCTAATCAATCATATCCTGTGACCTTGGAAATACTATTCTATATTGGATTTCTTATTGCTTTTGCTGTCAAATCACCGATTATACCGTTACATACATGGTTACCAGACACCCATGGAGAAGCACATTACAGTACTTGTATGCTTTTAGCCGGAATCTTATTAAAAATGGGAGCATATGGATTGGTTCGAATAAATATGGAATTATTATCCCACGCCCATTCTATATTTTCTTCTTGGTTGATAATAGTAGGCGCAATACAAATAATCTATGCAGCTTCAGCATCTTCTGGTCAAAAAAATTTAAAAAAAAGAATAGCCTATTCTTCTGTATCTCATATGGGTTTCACAATTATAGGAATTTGCTCTATAAGTGATATGGGACTCAATGGGGCCATTTTGCAAATAATATCTCATGGATTTATTGGTGCTGCGCTTTTTTTCTTGTCAGGAACAAGTTATGATAGAATACGTCTTGTTTATCTTGACGAAATGGGCGGAATGGCTACCCTAATGCCAAAAATTTTTATGATGTTCAGTATCTTATCATTAGCCTCTCTTGCATTACCGGGCATGAGCGGTTTTTTTGCGGAATTAGTAGTATTTTTTGGAATAATAACCGCCAAAAAATATTTTATAATGCCAAAAATACTAATTACTTTTGTAACGGCAGTTGGAACGATATTGACTCCTATTTATTTATTATCTATGTTACGCCAAATGTTCTATGGATACAAGCTGTTTAATGCCACAAATTCTTATTTTTTTGATTCTGGACCACGGGAATTATTTGTTTCGATTGCTATCCTTCTGCCTATAATCAGTATTGGTATTTATCCGGATTTCATTTTCTCATTATCAGTTGACAAGGTCGAAGCTATTTTATCTAATTTTTTTTATAGGTAGTTCTTATAAATAAAATAAAAAATCAAAAAGTAATCCTGTGATTGTTAAAAATTTTAAATCAAAAAAAGTAATCCTGTGATTGTTAAAAATTTTAAATTGTTATACAATGAAAAAAAAAAAAACGGAATGGTAACCAGATATGTTTAGTATTTGTGAGAACCTTTTGAATCACTCCATTACTTGATTCAAGTAATGGAGTGATTCAAAAGTTCTCAACGACTTACCTGAAGCTTCTTATATATATGTTAAGCTGTCCTATGGTTATATTTGTCAAACTCTTTCTTCAATTCAATTAGATATTAATGTAAATGAACCATAACTATGTAGTCCTATTCCTAATAAATTAACCCCAAAATAGCATATCCAGATTATAAGAAAACCGATAGAAGCAACAATTGCAGAATTTAAACCTTCCAAATTCTTATTTGTTCGAGTATGGAAATAAATCGCGAATATGGTCCAAGTAATAAATGCCCAAGTTTCTTTTGGGTCCCAATTCCAATATGATCCCCATGCTTCATTAGCCCAGACTGCTCCTGAAAGAATACCTATGGTTAAAAAAAGAAACCCTATACTAAGAATACGAAAACCCCAATGATCTAATTGTTGAATCAATTGAAATCTGTAATAATTCCTAGAAGAAGGAAAAAAAGTATTTCTTAAAATATTGCTTTTTTTCATCATGTATTGGATCTCATCAACGGGAAATGAATCATTTAATAAATTATTGTTTTTACCAACAATTCTTATGACTTTTCGAAATGTAATTACTAGAAGTGCTGCTGACAATAATGATCCACATAAAAGAGCTGCATAGCCCGATACCATCATACTTACATGCATTATTAACCACTGGGATTGGAGAGCAGGTACTAAGATTTTAGATTGATGCATGTCGGTTAAAAGACCCCAAGTAGCAAAGCCTTGGGTAAAAAAAGTACCTGGTGCGGTTATTGTGCTTAAATAATTTTTATGTTTTTTAAAATATGGAACCATATGAATAATAGAGAAAATCCATGAAAGAAATATTAATGATTCATATAAATCACTTATTGGTAAATGCCCCGAATAAATCCAACGAGTAATTAAGAATCCTGTTAGGCAGAAAAAAGTGGTTAACATGCCTTTTTCTGACGAATCATAGAGTCCCACGAATTCATTGACTAATAAGGTTAGAAAATGAATTATAATTACAATTGAAACAACCGAAAAAGATATATGAGTTAATATATGTTCTAAAGTCAAAAATATCATAAAAAAAAGAAAGGGGGATACTTAAATTTTTCATAATTATACATACGGAATTGAATTCATTATAGGATTTATTCTATCTTTTTAATAATTAGATAATTAAAAAATGTTATGCCGCCACTCGGACTCGAACCGAGATGCTCTAGCACTGCTTCCTAAGAGCAGCGTGTCTACCGATTTCACCATGGCGGCTTGCTCAAAATTAGAATAACCCCTTTTGATTCAATCGTCGATCTTGAAGTAGTTAATTCAATGTAATATTTTTTAAGAAACATTCAAATTAATGAAAAAAATGAATTTTTTCAATTTTTCTTTTTCAATGAAAAGAAAGATAAAATGAAAAGAAAGATAAAATTTTCTATTCCAATTTCAACACCCCATTCAAGGGATTTCTGAAACTATTTTATTGTATTAATCCTTAGGGTTTCATTATGTAGAAAATTTGTGTTAAGATTTAGCAACCCCATTAAGTATTGATCTATGGACATATCATATAACAAAAAAGTTTCGAGTTCTGTCCCGGACTTCAAAATTCTTTAAAATTGAAAGTTGAAAAATCTTGTCTAATTTAATGTATATACTTTGATACATCATCCAGTCCAAGCATATGATCTAACTCGATCAGTCAAAATTTATACATTTTTATCTACCAGGTATTTAAAAAAATTGGATTTGGATTAAAGGCATCAAAGGCTCTATTTTCTATAGTGATTAAAAAAAATAATTGTCAAGACAGTTACAAAATAAGTTAAACTTAATCAATTTTTTTTTTGTTTTATTGACTGATTTTTTTAAAATTTAAAAGAGATAAGAGTCAATGAATCATAAACAAGAAAGAATTAATTATTATTAATTAAATAAAAATAATAAGATTTTTTTTATGGAACATACATATCAATATTTATGGATTATATCTTTCGTTACACTTACAGTCCCTATGTTAATAGGAATGGGACTCCTACTTTTTCCGATGTCAACAAAAAAACTTCGCCGTATATGGGCTTTTCCGAGTGTTTTATTGTTAAGTATAGTTATGGTTTTTTCGACCAATCTGTTTATTCAGCAAATAAATAGCAGTTCCATTTATCAATATGTATGGTCTTGGACCATCAACAATGATTTTTCCTTAGAGTTCGGGCACTTGATTGACCCACTTACTTCTATTTTGTTAATATTAATTACTACGGTTGGGATTTTGGTTCTTGTTTATAGTGACAGTTATATGTCTCATGATCAAGGCTATTTGAGATTTTTTGTTTATATAAGTTTTTTCAATACTTCAATGTTGGGATTAGTTACCAGTTCGAATTTAATACAAATTTATATTTTTTGGGAATTGGTTGGAATGTGCTCTTACCTATTAATAGGTTTTTGGTTCACACGACCTATTGTGTCCAATGCTTGTCAAAAAGCATTCGTAACTAATCGTGTAGGAGATTTTGGTTTATTATTAGGAATTTTAGGTCTTTATTGGATAACAGGCAGTTTCGAATTTCAGGATTTGTTTGAAATATTCAATAACTTGATTTATAATAATGATAATGAGGTTCATTTTTTATTTGTTACCTTGTGTGCTTTCCTATTATTTTCCGGTGCAATTGCTAAATCGGCGCAATTCCCCCTTCATGTGTGGTTACCGGATGCGATGGAAGGACCTACCCCTATTTCGGCTCTAATACATGCTGCTACTATGGTAGCAGCGGGAATTTTTCTTGTAGCTCGACTTCTTCCTCTTTTCGTAGTTATACCTTACATAATGAAGCTAATAGCTTTGATAGGTATAATAACAGTACTATTAGGAGCTACTTTAGCTTTTGCTCAAAAAGATATTAAGAGAGGTTTAGCCTATTCTACAATGTCTCAATTGGGTTATATGATGTTAGCTTTAGGTATGGGCTCCTATCGAGCCGCTTTATTTCATTTGATTACTCATGCTTATTCGAAAGCATTGTTGTTTTTAGGATCTGGATCCATTATTCATTCAATGGAAGTTATTGTTGGCTATTCTCCAGATAAGAGTCAAAATATGGTTCTTATGGGCGGTTTAACAAAACATGTTCCAATTACAAAAATTGCTTTTTTATTAGGAACCCTTTCTCTTTGTGGTATTCCACCTCTCGCCTGTTTTTGGTCTAAAGATGAAATTCTTAATGATAGTTGGTCGTATTCACCTATTTTCGCAATAATAGCTTTTTTCACAGCAGGATTAACTGCATTTTATATGTTTCGAGTTTATTTACTTACTTTTGAAGGACATTTAAATATTTATTTTCAAAATTATAGTGGTAAAAAAAACAGTGCATTCTATTCAATATCTTTATGGGGTAAAGAGGGATCAAAAATGCTTAAAAAAAAAATTCGTTTATTACCTTTATTAATAATAAATAATAATGAAAGGGCTTCTTTTTTTTGTTTTTTTTGGAAGAAAACATATCAAACTGATGGTACTGTAAGAAGGATGACGTGTCCTTTTATTACTATTAATCATTTTGGTACTAAAAGAATTTTTTTCTATCCCCAGGAATCGAATAATACTATATTATTTCCGATGCTTGTTTTGGTACTATTTACCTTGTTTATTGGAGCTATAGGAACACCTTTCAATCAATTCAATCAAGAAGAAATGAATTTGGATATATTATCCAAACTGTTAATCCCGTCTTTAAATCTTTTACATCAAAATCAAAATGAGTCCGTAGATTGGTATGAATTTTTAACAAATGCAACTTTTTCAGTCAGTATAGCTTATTTTGGGATATTTATAGCGTCTTCTTTATATAAGCCGATTTATTCATCCTTACAAAATTTAAAGTTCTTTAATTTGGTCGCTAAAAAAGGTCCTAAGAGAATTCTTTGGGACAAAATAATAAATGTGATATATGATTGGTCCTATAATCGTGGTTACATAGATGTTTTTTATGCAATATCTTTAACAAAAGGTATAAGAAGATTGGCAGAATTAACTTATTTTTTTGATAGACGAGTAATTGATGGAATTACCAATGGAGTCGGCTTTACGAGTTTCTTTACAGGAGAAGGAATAAAATATGTAGGAGGTGGTCGCATCTCTTTTTATCTCTTATTATATTTATTTTATATATTAATCTTTTTATTAATTTTCTATTTTGGAAATTTTTTTCTATTAGAAAGAGTCTCTTAAAATTGAAACTTTATTTTCCAACAAATTCATTAATTAAGTTCAAGAAATAACCCATTTTTGTTGCAAATAAAAATTTTAAAATTTTTATTCGATCCTCTAAATCCATTTTTGGTTCAAATTCTTGATAATTAGAAATAAGAAGGATAAGATAAATTTTATTTATCCAAAGTATCTCTATGTAATTTTTTATAGAAATTTCATTTATGATTGAGGGTGAAAAAAAAAAATGGACTTTTCCACGATAGAGCCCACTCAAAAAAGGATCATATATTTTAGGTAAGTATTCTTTTTTAGTTTCATCATTATACAATCTAGTCTTTTTTTCGAGTATATTCAGAACATGAAACCCCTTATCTAGAACTTCTACTCTATTTATAAACTCGTTACTTAGGT